TCTTGATCTGTACTCAAAGAAAGATAGTGAAAATAGCTCTTCTATTGTGACTTGGAATAAACCTTCCTCGGTGGCGGAATGAAATAACAATTTCTTCCTATAGAACGTCTCGGAACAAGAACGATTGAATTGGAAATATCGACAAATTCTTGCAGAGTCCAATAAAAAAAGAAAAGAAAAAAGAAAAAAAGGGGGTCCACTCCTTCCAAGTTCATCGCTATCGCATTTGATTATCAGAATAGCGGATAGAGTCAGAATTCAATGGGTCAGATCCACTTAGTTTTCTTTTGTTGATTTCTAACCTTTCCAATGGCTTTGATGGCGAATTGAAAATAGGAATATTTGGTGATTCAAGAGATGACTTATCATTATTGACGACAATTACTATTAAATGATAACGTATTATTATACGGTTGGTTACTACTCTTAAAAAAATCTCTATCCTTCTTTCAAATATGAATACTACTACGGTAGTTTTCTTGTAGTCTTATAAAAAAAGCCAAAGCCCCGATCGGATTTGAACCGATGACTTAGGCCTTACCATGTCCTTACTCTACCACTGAGTTAAAGGGACCCATTTTATTGACTTCGTGAGTGGGTCACTATACTATCTAGTATGTGGGTCAAATATTATATGTAGATAAATAGATTTTATATAGCGAAGTCTAGTTAGATAAGTCCATACAGTAAACTTATAGCGGCGAGTGGCTTATTCTTAACTAGCAAGTCTAGGATAAAAGGCAAGGCTGTTTCAAAACCAACTTTCGTGAATTGTTTTTCTTGTATTGACTGGATCCCCATCAGAACGAACTTAACTTGATTGATCCATGTCCACCGCCTAATTCCCCATAGATTCCAGATATTTTTTGAATCATATGTGGACTCGATTCTACTGGTCCCCGAACTCAATTCTTAGAGAAAAAGGAATTTTCAATAACTTCTTGAATCCCCATTCCCAGATTTCTTGTTTGTTCATTTCCTAGCTTAATGGGAAAGAGCGCTAGGGATATCTCATCTTACCCATGAGAGCGTAAAAAATGCAATTTCACCCGCCCCTTGACTCTTTCTTTTCGGACGGACCAATCACTCCCTCAAAGAAGCCTATCTTTCTTTTTGTATTCGTGCAATTTTTGTCTTTATTTTAGTAGAAAATTCATAGAAGCTAGATTTCTATCGACAAATAAAATGGAGAATCCAATGAATGAAACATGAATAGGAATGACGAATCCAAAATGAATAGGAAATCGTAAAAAACTGAAGGAGAATTCAGATCTCTTCATACCTAGTTATATTGTATATTGACAATTTCCAAAAAGCGTTCATATACTAAGTATCCATATATGAAGTATCCATATACGAAGTATCATAGCGGTTGAGCATGCCCCCATCGTCTAGTGGTTCAGGACATCTCTCTTTCAAGGAGGCAACGGGGATTCGACTTCCCCTGGGGGTAGGGTACTACGAAAAGAAGTTGGTCAGGGATTACCAATACACCTAAAATTTATTCTTCCTGGGTCGATGCCCGAGCGGTTAATGGGGACGGACTGTAAATTCGTTGGCACAATATGTCTACGCTGGTTCAAATCCAGCTCGACCCAACAATTCACCAATCTAGCATCTCATGGTAGAACCCCCTTCTTCTTCAGAAATACCTGATAGGGGGAATAAAAAAGAATCACATTTTAGATCCCTTAGTTCCCTGGGATTGTAGTTCAATTGGTCAGAGCACCGCCCTGTCAAGGCGGAAGCTGCGGGTTCGAGCCCCGTCAGTCCCGACGAATCGAATAAGTACACCAATCCGCCGCTCCTCTTTCTCGGGCGCATCTCCACAGATGGAATTCGTTTCTTGTATAATACAAACTGAATTTAACAAAATCTCCCCTTCTGGCTCTTTTTGTGTAAGCCTAATTACTAAATAGGAAGGTTACAAATCAATTGGATTCAAATTGGACACTGAGCTTTTTATAATGGAATTGAATCCGTTTTCCGTACTAGTTTTTCTATTTTTTCAGGGTCCTGTCGAAGAAAGAACAAACCCTACACTAAAATGAAAATAACGAAAATAGGGAATTTACTGAAATATTCCATCTTTTTCCCGAGATTCAGCTTTATCCCATTTCTTTGTCTTCCAAAAAAAATGAGATCATTAAAAAACGGCGTTTAGAGCTTATCTTTTTCCGCTTTGCTTGTCTTGTTGTTTGTAACTAAGGGAAAGGGATGGGTGGTGAGATGATACGCTATTTGATGATTGTACAAGGGAGACCTAAGATAGGTTATAGAAACTAAACAAGAGAAAAGAATGCTACATAATGCTAACTAAAGGAATTTTGGATTGGGTCCGGAATCTTATTTTGGATTCGGTATGGATAAAAGATCTCCCTAGGTTATACTATTCAATTTTCGACGACGAATTGATTTGATCGCTTAGATAGTCTTATTCATGCTATTGATCCGAGTCAATCTCGTCGAGAGGTTATTCATTCAGTGAAGTTACGTGTGCAAGATTGATTTTCTCTAGGGGATTAAATCCCGAGTTATTGTGAAAGAAAAAGGGATGAGATTATGGAAGTCAATATTCTGGCATTTATTGCTACTGCACTCTTCATTTTAGTTCCTACTGCTTTTCTACTTATTATTTATGTAAAAACAGTTAGTCAAAATAATTAATTATTTTGAATGAAACTTGATCTTATCAACTATTGATAAGATCAAATGAAAGGAATTCTTATTTTTCGTATTCTAATGAATAAATGAAATGGACGGGTTCGAATCGGCAGTCTTCTCTGAGATCTAAGAGTAGGGTAAGAAAGATTCATTGAGTTCTTTCTTACCGGACTCTATCTTAGTGGTTCTAATAAAGCTAGAGGTTTACTCTGGATCAATCTACCATATTATCTTCATGGTAAATATTTATATTCATTTTCTATCTGGAATTGACAGAGGGCCCACTTCGATTTCTTTGATACATCTATTTGTTCCGATCAATCGGAAAGAAGCGTTTTACTTGTATAGAATACATTCCTTCACTAGAATTCAATCCAATTTGAAAATGAAGAGATCTTGATAGTAAATCGTTCTACAATGCATTGTAGAACGATTTCTAAAAGAATTGATCCAGTTTGATTCCTCAACTCAATTAGTAGTACTTCTAGAGACCACTTCTTCCCCAGACTACAAGTGAAAGGGAAAATGAAAAAACTACCATTAAAGCAGCCCAAGCGAGACTTACTAGCTCCATGTGAATTATGTCCCCTATCTCTATGATAGAATTGTTCGATTATTGCTCCCTAATAATAGTGGAATCAATGGTGCAGAGTCAAAAAGGGATTCTCACCGAAGACTGTTGAGGAACCAATTTCATAAATCCACTTCTAAAAAATTCCTCTATGATTTCGAATCGGCAAAGACTAAAGACAAGTAAAATAAGCTAGAAATAATAAGGCCCACTCTTTTTTTACTTTTTTAGGTAATAAAGTATAATCTAGATCGATCGCTATCTATGTCAAATAGTCAGACGACACCCAGATTTGAACTGGGGAAAAAGGATTTGCAGTCCCCCGCCTTACCGCTCGGCCATGCCGCCAAAATCATCCAAAAACTTTTTCATAGGAACTATAGATTTTTATAACATATCTTACCTACAGGGACTATAGAGCGTTATAACATATATTAGTCCCTCTAAACTCCAGACCGGAATCATAGAATTACCAGTAAATTATCACACTTCGATTTTCATTGAAGAAAAAATAGATAAAAATGTCTCTCTTCTCTACAGAGGATTTTTTGACCAAAGGGTTGCCGGGGATTCGAACCCAGAACTAGTCTCGAGAATTTGACCGGGAAAATAAGTCCGCATGGACGTTGACAAGTTGTGCTAGTTGTTTTAGATAGGGAATGACTAATGATGCTAATATCGCACCTATTACCGCACTTGACACATATATATTTAATTATATATATATATAATTAAATAAAAAATTTGCCTTATATATTATATAAACAATTAAAAATAATTTTCAATAATTTTGTAAAACCCAGGGAGGGTATTATGGAACATAATTTGTTTATGAAGAGAACCTATTCGGTCGTTGGGGTCGGACTCTATTATGGATTTCGACCTACAGGAATTTTGGTACAACGAGGTAAGTGCATTTCGCTCTATAATGGGCCTCTGCATCTACCGAAAAGGAAATACCTTTGTTATACTAACGGGGCCTTGGATAACAACGCCAGGGATGTCTACGAAATGTTTTGCGTAATCTGCCTTGCAATGGGGCGTCGCAGGATCGTATCTGCTCTCTTGAAAAAATACGCGTCGCGGAATGGCGCTGTCTCGGGGAGTATCATCGACTTTGCCAAAGCCGAAGGAGCCAACTGGCTTTTGAAAAGAAAAAATTTTTTTTTTCGAAATGCAAACTCTATTCGCGCAACAAAAGCTTGTCTTTGGGCTGAACTTCAATGCGCGCTGCTAGAAAGAACACACGAAACACAGTATGATATCAGGGTTGGGTTTTGGTCTGGTGCCTGGAAACGTTTCCTCTTCGAAGGTGAGGAAACGTTTTCAGACCCCGCTTCCAACTTAGATTTGGTCGCTCGCGAATCTCTACGAGACGCTCTACGAACTAACCTAAGAAACAAACCAGACGCCATTCGAGAATATGTACCACATGTACATGCTTGGCTGCGAGTACGTATGGAATTTTTACGGATGCTCGAAGTACTAGACACGTGCGATAAAAAATATCAAAAAGATCGCGCAGACTATCTCGTCGAGAGGGTAAAGAAAATAAAATTTCGAGACCTGTATTGGTTCTTGCGCGGCTACGAGGACTTTAAAAACTCCCATTTAGACCTTCTCAACGAAGAAGAATTTGTATCCGTATGTTTGAACCTTGTCGGCGAAGAGGTGTTTATCGAATGGTGTTTGAAAATGCATGATGCCGAATAGTAATTTATAGACTTGGGTTTGGACTTTCTCGACGAAGAAGACGCCGAACAAA